GAAGACTTGGGTAGTAAAAAAAAGTGGTATGCTGTATTTCCGGGATTGGATTTCATATTCGAATAAACCTCGTAATCGTAAGAAAGTAGGTTTTTTAGCTATGGGCCTAGCAAAAGAAAAATCGAGATAGGTTCCTGTAGGGTTGGATTCCCCCCTTTAAAATCGGACGTGAAGGTTTCCTTTCATCCGGCTCAAGTAGTTACCTCAAAAAAGGAAATTGTTTCTTATTTTAATAGTTTGTTTGAAAAACCCTACAAACAAGGAACTACTCCTTACTCAAGTTCCCACTAAGGACCAACGATTCATTCTTCTTTTTGTTACTTTCATTTTAAGAATTACTTATGATAAAATTGGATAAAATGAAAATATGAGATTTTTGAGTAGTCTACTTCTCGTTAAATGATGAATCTCCTTAAAAGAATACTTTGGGACTCGTAAAGGATTTACTTGTCTATATATTGTTCTATTCGATCTTTTAGGCCCCTATTTACCTCGATGGTTATGTTAGCCTTAAAGCATATATGCGATAAATAGACTTCTGTAACCATGCTATATTTGCTTGCTTAAATGCAATCTCGCTATGCTATAAATAAATTAAATAACTGATTCCACAAAAAAGTCTTTTTTTTTCACGAGGTATAGGTAGAATTATAAATTCTTATTTATACGAAATCGACCATGGATTAATTCCCCTTTCATTTGGAAGTATTGTATACACCTATAATTCTGAGTTTCATGTTACTTCTACTTCTCAAAAAATACATGTCAGAGCCGGGGGCATCCCAATCGGATTGAGCGGGATGACAGTTTCTCAGTCCGAATCTGTAAAACGCAAATTTTGATCAAATCACACATCACAGTATACCAAGCCTTCTAATTCCTTAAGGGGTTTATCTAAAAGATTCGCAATATAACTAGGAAGACGTTTTAAATACCACACATGAGTCACTGGACATGCAAGTTTTATGTATCCCATTTGATATCTTCGTATCCGAGAATCAACAAATTCCACCCCACATTGTTCACAAAATTTCGGGTCTTCTTTTTCAGCTCCAATCACTCGATAATTTCCACAAGCACAAATTCCACTTTTTATGGGTCCAGAGATTCTTTCACAAAACAATCCATCTTTTTCCGGTTTATTGGTCTTATAATGAAACGTATAGGGCTTTGTCACCTTTCCAACTATCTCTCCATTAGGTAAGATTTTATTGGCCCAAGCCTTTATTTGTTGAGGAGAAACTAGGCCAATTCGAAGTTGTTGATGTTTATACCGGTCAATCATAGAATAGAAATTCTGATTCATTCAGATCAAGCTTCCTTCCTATTAATCTGGAAGTTCTTCTCAGATACAAGGAAATGATTCAGTTCTATAGCTAAAGATCGTAGTTCTCGAACGAGCAATCGAAAAGATTCTGGAGCATCTTCTGGGTTAGATACTCTTCCTCCAATGATCGTAGCACCAAGTACTTCTTGACGAGCTCTAATATGATCAGATTTATAAGTAAGCATCTCTTGTAAAATATGAGCAACACCAAATCCCTCTAAAGCCCAAACTTCCATTTCTCCTACTCGTTGTCCCCCTTGCTTTGCCCTTCCTCTAAGGGGTTGTTGTGTAACAAGTGCGTAATGTCCACTAGAACGTCCATGGATTTTATCATCAACTTGATGAATTAATTTTAAAATATAGGACTTTCCTATTAATACAGGTTGTTCAAAAGGATTTCCTGTTCTTCCATCAAATATTCTGCTTTTTCCCGGATATTCCGGTTCAAATACCCATGGATTTTTTGTTTGCTTACTGGCTTCATATAATTCAGAAAACACTAGCTTTCTCGAAGCCTCTTGCTCATATCTCTCATCAAAAGATGCTATTCTATAATGTCTTTTTAACAGATCTCCCGCTAACCCGAGCGAACATTCAAATATCTGTCCCACATTCATTCGTGATGGTACTCCTAATGGGTTGAAGACCATATCAACAGGTGTTCCATCTTGCAAATAAGGCATATCTTGTCTAGGCAAAATTTTGGAAATGATACCTTTATTCCCATGTCTTCCAGCTACTTTATCACCTACTTTGATTTCACGTTTCTGTGAAATATATACACGAATCATTTCTAAATTATAACTGGAACCCCCCCTTTTCCGGATCCATCTCACGTCAATAACGCGCCCTCTTCCGCCTATAGGTAGTTTTAGAGAAGTTTCTTTTGCAGTGGATACCTGAATTCCAAGAATGGCTCTTAATAATCTATCCTCTGGAGCATACGAGGATTCGTTTGCCGTCTGAGGCCTTAATTTTCCTATTAAAATATCACCTGTTTCTACCCAAGATCCCAGCATCACAACTCCATTTCTGTCTAAATTGCGGAGTAAATGAGCCTCTAGATGTGGTATTTCCCTAGTGATTCTTTCAGGTCCTTGGCTTGTCATATGAGTCTGAATTTCATATTTCCGGATGTGAAAAGAAGTATAAATATCTTCATATACCAAACGTTCGCTAATTAGTACTGCGTCTTCAAAATTGTAACCTTCCCATGGCATATAAGCTACTAATACGTTTTTTCCTAAAGTGAGTTCCCCACCAACTGTAGCCGCACCGTCCGCTAAAATTTGTCCCTTTTTAATGCATTTACCTCGCGAAACCTGAGGTTTTTGATGCATACAAGTATTTTTGTTGGAACGTTGACAGATAACTAATGGAATACTTATAGTAGTGTCTCCGTTACTTGTAGTAGTGTCTCCATTACTTGCAAAAATAATCTTGTGAGGATCAGTATAAATGATCTTTCCCTCATGTTCGGCTATAGCGGAAACCCCCGAATCTAGAGCCGTTTGACGTTCCAGTCCAGTTCCAACAATGCACCTCTCGGACTGAGAAAGCGGAACTGCTTGGCGCTGCATATTAGAACTCATTAAAGCCCGATTCGCATCATTATGCTCGATAAAAGGAATGAGAGAAGCTCCAATAGAAAAATATTGGAAGGGAAAAATACTTCTAAGATGAATCTGTTCCCATGCAATAGTCAGGAACTCTTGACGGTATCGAGCTGGAACAACCTGTTCTTCCTGAATACTCTGATTCAAGGCCAAAGAATTTCCAGCTGCTACCCTATAATATTCATCTCTATTTGGTGATAAATAAACTATCTGTGCCTCCTTTTTTGATCTTTCAGATATTTCATAAAACGGACTCTTTATGGATCCCCGATGGCCAATCCTCACATGAATGGCTAAGGATCCAATAAGTCCAACATTGATTCCTTCGGACGTATCAATTGGACAAATACGTCCATAGTGGCTAGGATGAATATCTCGTATCCGAAAACTAGCAGTTTTACCCGTCAATCCTCCAGGACCCAAATAACTCAATTTTCGCCCATGAACAATTTGTGTCAATGGATTAGTTCGATCCAAAACTTGAGATAAAGGATGTAGGCCAAAAAACGATTCATAAGTGGTTGTTAATGAAGTTGAAGTTACCAAATTTTGAGGAGTCGGTATCAATTTATGACGAATTGCTCCAGATATAGTTCCTCGAACTGCGTTTTCTAAACGAACAAGAGCCAATCCAAATTGATCCTGTAACAAGTCCGCTATAGAACGAATACGTTTATTTTTCAAGTGATTCATATCATCAAGTGTACCCATTCCAAATTTCATTCCGATCAAATGATCCACAGCAGCCAATACATCTCGTGGTAACAAAAATGTATTGTTCTGAGGTATATCAAGATTCAGTCTACGGTTCATATTTCGTCGACCAATCCTTCCTAATTCACATCTTTGTTGAAAAAATTTCTTTTGTAATTCCTTACATAAGGACTCAGAAAATATCGGATCCCCTCCTACACAAGCAAATTGTTGATAAAATTCCAAAATAGCACTTTCTTTTGACCCAATCTTTTTTTTCTCCTTATCATTCAGATTAAGGAAAGACAAGAAAATTTCAGGGTAACAAACATTATCCAGAATTTCTCTTAGATTCGAACCCATAGCCGACGATAGAACTAGAATAGATATTTTTTGTTTCCTACTCACACGGGCCCATATCCTTGATTTTCTATCAATCTCTAATTCTGATCTCCCCCCCCAATCTGATATTATGGTGCTGGTATAGACAGAAATTCCGTTATGGTCCAATTCTGAACGGTAGTAAATACCAGGACTTTGCAATATTTGATTGATCACAATTCTGTATATTCCATTTACTATAAAGGTTCCCAGGGAATTCATTATTGGAATGTTTCCAATAAAAATGGTTTCTTCTTGTATATCTCTACCGGTTTTCCAAATTAATCCCGCGGGTACATATAATTCAGAAGAATATGTGAGTGATTCATACACAGCATTTCTTTCGTTTATCAAGGGTTCCACCAATTGATATCTTTCTACAAATAATTTAAATTCAATTTCTTGATCTGTGTCTTCAATTTTCGGAAACTTATGAAATTCTTCCGTCAAGCCCTCATTAATAAACCTACAAAATCCCTCAAATTGGATCTGACTAAATCCAGGTATTGTGGACATTCCCTCATTTCCATCATTCCAGAGCATCTTAATTTTCAGTTTCCTCTTTATCGAAAAATCCCATTATTAGCTCACTATTTATCGAACCATATGGATCGATTTCGCAATGATGGAATGTATATTCTGTTTACTGAATCACATGAAATTTTAGACAACCCCGTAAATGTACTTCATACGTATGAGAACGGAAATGAGACAGAGGAATGAAGAGCATTTTCGACGCAAGACAATTGCGACAGGTACAAATGGAAATGAATTTATAAAGCATTCCCAGAACAATTCCGTCACTTACACTTATGGAGTCTTATATAGAATATAAAAATTCATCCAACTTCTACCTATTATTATGATAATACGATTAGATTGATTGGGTACCAAAAAAATAAATGGATTCAGAATGAAATCGAATCTCTATGAATGAGATAAAGAAAGCCAGTAGTAATATAGTTTCCCCTTTAGTTAAAGTGAATTTTATTTCATGTTGAAAAAAAAAAATTTCGGATTTTTTGACTTTTACTATATATAAATATATAAATATAATTTGACTTTTACTATATATATATAATATATGGATTTATGGAATATGATTGAATTGCGTAATAGGAATAATATTTCCTAAGTAAAGTATATGCCGGTATAGCTATCCACCTATCCACATATCTCATCTCATCTTTTTTTTATAGCAATTTTGCTTGTGGCAACAGAAGTCAGGTCACACTATATCATAATTTCCACTTTTTCTATTGTATTATAGAAAACGAAAAAAAAAGCACGACGATTCCCTATAAGGATATGGGATATGTACATAAAAAAGACTCGTCCCGGTATATGTGTAACAATTTTTGTTTTTGGGGTGTGGGTTTACATATACACATATAATATATATTGTTATATTTGAATTGATTTGTTATGCCAGTAAGGAAAGGCAACAATTTGAGATACAAATTGAAGAACTTTTCACTAATTAAACAAAAAAAAAAGAAAAGAATTAGTAATAGAATCTTAGTAAAAGAATATGGATGAATACTCTTTTTTTACCTATTTTATATTTTTTTTTAGATTTGGATCGGATTTGGCGACATGGCCAAGTGGTAAGGCAGGGGACTGCAAATCCTTTATCCCCAGTTCAAATCTGGGTGTCGCCTGATCAACAAAAAACGGGGGATTTCTTATTCTACTGATTTAATTCGACGAATTTTGTCCCCGGAGCCGGAGAAGTATAAACGCCTGTCGATAGTTTTTTTTTCTCAAAATCTGGTCCTTGGGTGTGGCTCAAACCGATACAAATAGGGATGAAGTGAGTCTTACTTAGTAATATGATTGACTCTCACTATAAAAAAAAATAGTGAGAGTCAATTCTGGGATTCAGAACGACGAAAATCAGAGGTCGAAAGTATCCAAAGGTTCCTAAAAGACAATCCATTTTTATCCTAGGATTGAAGAAGAGATTGTACGAAAGAGTATCAAGAATTCCTAATTATTTTTCACTACCATTACTAAAATTGTGTCTACTGACTCCATCTGGAATTAGATTGGATAGGCTGATGGGAAATCCATTTAAGAGTTGTGGAAAGGATTGAAGAAACTTTGTATCCAGACTCACGAGGGTCTCTGAGTAATCAAACATTCAATCAGGATAGTCGGTCAACTCTTATTTTTATAGAGTAAAAGTAAAAGTCGAAAAAAAAAGGGTAACAAACAATAGGTCTTAGTATTCCCACATGTTTCATTTCATTAGGATAGAAGTATTCCTTTGCTATCTAATTTTCCAAGAAAAAGTATGTGTATCATATCTGTACTTAATACTTATACTTCAAAATTCTACCAGAAATCTTAGAATATTGTTACAAGTAGATTCATTGGATTGGTTCATTAATAGCTTTAAGTCAGAATTATTTTTTGACTCTGCGCCATTAATTCCACTATGATTATCGATCAATAATTAAATAATTCCTTCATAGAGATAGGAGACATAATTCATATGGATATTGTAAGTCTCGCTTGGGCTGCTTTAATGGTAGTCTTTACATTTTCCCTCTCACTCGTAGTATGGGGAAGGAGTGGACTTTAGGGAGGGGTACTACTAGTTTTTTAATTTAATTGTATGAATTGTTTAATTGAGCGTTTTGCAAAGCTTTTTCTTTTGTCTCTGTTTCAAAATTATACTGAAATACAGTAATGAATAAGAAAATACAATAATGAATAATAACCATTCGATCAAACAATGAATGATTACTTTACTATAGTTCTAGTTCTATTTCGAAACTAAAATCTACGCATGATAGGAAAATTTTTTCAACCGGATTCTTCCTAAACATTCTATTTTAATAAACCAGTTCTTATCAGAATTATGGATATTACAATGAGCAAAAACCCGAAATGGGTTTTTTATTTTTTTCTTTATTTGTTTCCCTCTTTTTTTACTTTTACTGTTCTAAGAGAACATAAAGTCGTTCCGCTAATCTAATTAGATTATGGCAATACATACTTTCTATTGGAAGTGACTAGTTGTTGTCCAAACCAAAGAAAAGAGGTTCTACACATAAGAAGATTAGATCCTTCTTTCGTTGCACGATTCACGTATCGTGTATTTTACCTTTCTTTTAGACTCCTCTCCATTCCATTTTTTATGCTTAAGACATGAGATGAGTCAAAAAAGCATAAAAAATGGAATGGAGAGGAGTCTACCCTATTAACCTATTCCCTTTTACAAATCTGAATAAATTATCATAGAATAGAACTCCGCGGATCATGTTTTCTGTTAATGGATCAAGCAATAGCTTCTTGTGGTGGGAAATCTAAAAAAAGAAAAAGATTCTTTGGTTTCGTTTTCTTTTCTCTTTTTTTATTTATTTTGAAATTTCTAATAGATTAGTATACGCCCATATTATTCTTGCTCCATTGATTCTTTTGATGGATCTCAGGATCTATCCTATATAAATAAATTCTAAAATAGGTTAAGAATTAGAACAGTTGGCCTTCGATTATTTTGGATCGATCAAAATACACACAGGTAAATGTAGCCAAAAAAAAAGAATTGGGCTGCTATTTTGATGTACTATTTAGATATACATCTAATCCATGTACATACATATTGTATATTGATCTAGATATGGGCTTTTTTTTATAGGAAAAAGTCTATATCCGTATACAATACAACTTTCTATGAAAATAATGAATATGATAATATATACTATATAATAGTATATAACTATACAATACTAGATACTACTATCTCAGATACTTATTATCTCAGATACTTATTATCTCAGATACTTATGATTCCAGCCAGATCATTTCGTTTAAGACTTGAAGTTTGAATTCCTTTCTTCAATCATTGATAAGAACTAATAATTCAAGTTTCAATCAAATTAGTCATTTTGACTGACTGTTTTTACGTAGATGATAAGTAAAAAAGCAGTAGGAACTAGAATGAACAGTGCAGTAGCAATAAATGCGAGAATATTGACTTCCATAATCTCATTTTTTTTTTTACTTCGCAATAACTCGGGATCTAATCCCATAGAGATGAGAAATTGGATTCCTGTAAATTCAATGGGATGAATTGCATCCTGATGATACTGAATCGGATCAGTATTATGAATAACAATATATGATCTATCAAATAAATTCATCGTCGAGAATTGAATAGTATAACATAGGAAGATCCTTTATCTATACTAAATCTGAAAAAGGATTCTTTATTGGATCAGGAAATTTACATCCTTTTCCACTTTTTCTTTTCTATAAATAACCCAACCCTATCGTCTTCCCTATATATTCCTCCTTCGTTATATTATACTTATACATACAATTATGAGGTATTATATGACTGGTATGGTATTCTATGGATGACACACAGATCCAAAGAAAAGAGTAGGAGTGAGATGGAAAAAGGACGAGTTAAGACGAGTTAAGTAGAAAAAATCGAATATAATTCCAATGAATTTAATAAAAAGGAGTGTTACTCGTTCTCCTCTTTTATTTTATTAGTATTTCTTCCTTCAATTGGGACTGGAACTGGAAGGCATACATAAAAAATTGAGTGTGCAATTTAGTTTATTTGAATGAAAATGAGATAGATTGTTTCCAATTAGTCATTGAGGATACCCCCCCAAAAAAAAGTTGGAGCTCAAAGGGGTTTTCATTTACCCTGACAAGTACTCTGTCGAGGCACTTATGTTAAGTTCGTTGTGTCTCGTACAATAAACGAATACAATTTGCATATGTACTCCGGTAAAAAGGGGTACTCTTTTCTATTTTATTCATCAAGAATATTGAAAAACAAAAGTGGACAAGTATCTCTTAAATTCAAATAGTAAAGTAAATATAAGAATACTACCGATTGTACGAATCTAACTATTATGTTATGTCTCTCTCTTATCAATCGGCACTAATGAAAGAAATGGAAATTCCCGTATTTGTCTGATGATAAATACGAAATAAAAACAAAAGAAATAGGGATCCCGCTGGGTATTAGCTCTTGCTCCCTATTTCTTTTTTGCACGTTAAATAAATTTATCCATTTATTTAACGGATCGGATCCTAGTTCGGGACTGACGGGGCTCGAACCCGCAGCTTCCGCCTTGACAGGGCGGTGCTCTGACCAATTGAACTACAATCCCAGCGAGGTGTATGGTATACATATTCTTAATGGTTTTATTCTTAATGGTTTTAAAAAACCATTTTATTTTCTTCGTCGTGTTGTAAGAGAGACATGAATGATATACTAACTGATATTATATACACATAGATATGGACTATACTGAAAGTAACACAGAGATATGGACTATAGTCAAAGTAACACAGATTACTAGTAACCCATGTTTTTTTAGTGCCAAAAATGGATAATCAACCTTTCGACGAGAAAAAACTATTTTTCTTTTCATAATTTTTGATTATGTATTACCAATCTAGAGTCTTAGAAAGATCAGAATGAATCAGAAAAACATGGATACATAAGAAAAATGCTTGATCCATAAAAGAGAAGGATTCCATTTTTATGGAGGACAAATTTCTTATATCATCGGTTATATCATATTTATGGAGCGGCGAATTTTTGGGCCGAGCTGGATTTGAACCAGCGTAGACATATCGCCAACGAATTTACAGTCCGTCCCCATTAACCGCTCGGGCATCGACCCAGGAAGAATTCATTCTAGGCTTATAGATAATCCATAATCAACTTCCTTTCGTAGTACCCCCAGGGGAAGTCGAATCCCCGCTGCCTCCTTGAAAGAGAGATGTCCTGAACCACTAGACGATAGGGGCATATCCGCCCGACTGTCATCATACTATGATGATAGTATGTATAGTTTTTTGGAATTGTCAATATAATCTAATGATATGACTAAATCCGAACACTCTTTTCTACTTTTGTGTTATGATTCCATAGAATTTTTTATTGGATGGGAATAAATGAACCGTCCAATTTTCATTTATTTTTTTTTTTTTTTTTTTTTTGTTT